TATAAAAGGTTTATAGACGGAGTTAATAATTTTGTTAATATATCCAACTGCATTCCTTCTTGATTGAATTGATTGAAGAAAGGAATTCCTATAATTCCAATGAAGAATGTAAATAGACCTAATACAAGCATAACAAATAGCATAGTATTGGCCGACTCATTAGGATAAGAGAAAATGTTCTTAGTACCGAAATTAGGAATAGTAATAATAGGTCCCCTCATATTTCTTACATTTCTATTAATTGGATATTTCTTTTTTAAAAAAAAAAAAGAAGTCCTTTTGTTATTATTCATGGTTAATAAAGGTAATAAGTGAAATTTTGTTTTAATCCACTTTTGCTCTTCTCTCCCCCATAAAGATATTGAATAAACAGAACTTCGTTTTTTATCACTGTAAGTTTGAAAATAAACATTTAAATGTCCCTCAAAAGTAAGTAAATAGATCCGAAACATATAAAATGCAGTTAATCCCGCTGTGGAAAAAGCTATTATTGCAAAAATTGGTGAATACAACCAACTATCATTAAGAATTTCATCTTTGGACCAAAAACATCCAAGAGGTGGAATACCACAAAGAGAAAGTGTACCTAATAAAAAAGATGTTTTTGTAATTGGTACATGTTTTTTTAAACCCCCCATAAGAATCATATTCTGACTTTTATCTGGAGAATATCCAACAATAGTTTCCATTGAATGAATAATAGATCCAGATCCTAAAAACAACAATGCTTTGGAATAAGCATGAGTAATCAAATGAAACAAAGCAGCCCGATAAGAACCCATACCTAGAGCCAACATCATATAACCCAATTGAGACATTGTAGAATAAGCTAAACCCCTCTTAATATCCTTTTGAGCAAGAGCTAAAGTGGTCCCTAAAAATAATGTTATTATACCTATCAAAGCTATTAGATTCATTATATAAGGTATAACTATGAAAAGCGGAAGAAGCCGAGCTCCAAGAAAAATTCCAGCCGCTACCATAGTAGCAGCATGTATAAGAGCTGAAATAGGGGTAGGCCCTTCCATAGCATCGGGTAACCATACATGAAGGGGAAATTGGGCAGATTTAGCAATTGCACCAGCAAATAATAGAAAAGCACACAAAGTAGCAAATAAATGATTAACCTCATTATTAGAAACCAAGTTATTGAATATTTCAAACAAACCCCGAAATTCCAAACTGCCCGTTATCCAATAAAAACCTAAAATTCCTAATAATAAACCAAAATCTCCGACACGATTAGTTACAAAAGCTTTTTGACAAGCATTTGCTGCAGTAGGTCGTGTGAACCAAAAACCTATTAATAGATAAGAACACATTCCAACTAATTCCCAAAAAAAATAAATTTGTATTAGATTAGAACTAGTAACTAATCCTACCATTGAAGTAATGAATAAACTAATATAAGCAAAAAATCGCAAATATCCCTGATCATAAGACATATAATTGTCACTATAAATAAGAACCAAAACTCCAACAGTAGTAATTAATATTAACATAATAGAAGTAAGTGGGTCAACCAAATAGCCAAATTCTAAAGAAAAGTCATTATTTATAGTCCAAGACCATATAGATAGATAGATAGAAGGTTTATTTATTTGTTGAATAACTAGATAAGTTGAAAAAAGCATAACTATACTTAACAATAAAACACTTGGAAAAACCCACATACGGCGAAGATCTTTTGTTGCCGTTGGAAAAAGTAAAAGTCCTACTCCTATTAATATCGGAACTGGAAGTGAGATTAAAGCTATAATCCATGAATATTGATATATATATTCCATAAAAATAAATTCAAAAAGTCTTTTTATTTTTATCTTAATTAATTGTTTCTGATTTACCGGTTCTTATTTCTTTTGAAATGATAAGGGGTCAGTTAATAAAATAAAAACTTAAAATAGACAAAATAAAATCTAGAATCTTATAATTATTCTGAATCTTTTTCAACTATTTTAAATATTTCAAATAAAGAAGTTAAAATTTGTCAAATGATATGAACAAATTACTATTGAAAACGATGAAAAAAAAGTACTATATAGTAATATTGATATTAAATATTAATATTCAATTATTATATTATTATTAAGTCAAATTTGATGAATATCCAAAAAATGAAAATGAAAATCTCCATTTTCATTATTATTTCGTATTACACTAATTTATATATTGATAAAGCAAAGATAAATAATTATACCAAAACCAGTATTTGATCTGAATCAGAAAAAAAACCTAACTTATCCCCAATAAAGTTATTTATTTTGGGGTTATTCTGAAAATTTATTTTGGAACTAATTGATTGTCTTTTATTGTAATATAATTTTAATATTAGACTTTTATTTTTTTAGAAAAGGCTCTGATCTCCAAACTCTGACATCCAAAATTTAACTTTAACATAAAATTAAAAGGAGGAATTACTAAGATATCTTTTAGAAAATTATTTATCTTGGCGTTTTTAGTTTTTAAGAGATAACAGATTAAGTACTAGTCTCTTGCACATTTTAAAATTAAAATTATATATACTCTTGCTCTTTTTGGGAGCTTGACCAATTAAATTAATAATTCATAGAAAAGAAAAAAAATAGTAATTTTTTTACTTAGATTTAATATTTTTTTATTTTTTTATATTAATTTAATACAAGGGGTTGGTTTAGTAAAACTTTGGATCTTTTTTATTATGTATTTTTGCCCTTTTTATTACCTATAAATCAATGTAGGACGACAAAAAGAAACTAGACAGAGATATAAAATAGAGATATAAAGAAAGGTATAATCTTTTTGTTTGTATTTTTTTGTTTTTATTTGATTATCATATCAACGTTAATCTATTAGATTTATATGGCATAGCAAATTTCAATTTTATAGATATGGGTTTGAATGAGGATATAAGAGGACCAATAAACTAAATATGAATTATTCGATATTGTCGGGAATAGAAAAAATAAAAATCTTTTTTTATTTTATTTTATTATTTTTTTTTGTTCCCCGTACTTTTTTTATTTATTTAGTTACGCTATTTTTCTATATTCATATTTTTATGAAGGGAGTACAATCTAGAAAATAAATAGATAGCTAGATAATTAATAAGAAAAAAAACAATTGGTTTTGAACAATAGATGTCTTTGACATCCAACTATAGGGATTAAAAACTTATTATAATTTTTAATGGCAGTTCCGAAAAAACGTACTTCTATCTCAAAAAAGCGGATTCGTAAAAATATTTGGAAAAAGAAAGGATATTGGGCAGCATTGAAAGCTTTTTCGTTAGGTAAATCTCTTTCTACAAGGAATTCAAAAAGTTTTTTTTATGCAACAAATAAATAATCAAAGATTGGAATAATCTGAGTTGTTCTGACTCGAAAAGCAGTCAGTCTTATTTGTTTATAATTGGAGATTTTTATAATTTTTTATAAGTTAAAAAAAAAAAATTTATAAAAATTTGTATTATATTCTTAAGTAAATTCTTAAGTAATATAGTACTACATTTTAGAATTTTAGAATGAAAATTAATATTTTATACTTTAAAATAAAATACAAATACTTAATTTATATAAAATAAAATCTTAATTTTAAATAATACTCAAAAGATTATAAAAACTATAAATTATATTAACTTAATAATTATATTTTATAATTCTATTATAAATTATATATTATAAATTTATGTATTCTATTATCTATTAATATATATAAATATATATAATAAAAAATATCTAAATAGAAATAAAAGGAAAAATGGATATTCTCTAATGTTTTGTTTTGACCGAATCAATAGCAATAGTAAATTGAAGTGGTTTCGCTTTTATAATAAAAAAGGATTCTTGTGTCTACTAAATTTAAATTATATAAATTTAAATATAAATTATAATACTATACTCTTTTGTTTGAAAAAAGAATAAACGCAAGCACAGGATTAACGTTTCTTTTGAATATGCTTTATTGTTTTTAGGGTGGGGAAAATAAGAATCCCCATCGATTCAAGAATAAAAGATTTTTCTCTTTTATTACTCTTTTATTATTTTATACCATAAAATAATAACTATAGTATTTAGTATATCTAATATACTTAATTTATACTTAATTAAACTAATTATAGAAGAATATATATATAATTTGTAATCAAAATTAATTAATTAAGTTTAAAATGTGTTTTAAAATTCTCTAAACCATTTTTTCTATAAATTATTATTACTATATATCCCTAATTTTTAATTTAAGCAAATTCAATTAAGAAAAACCCTTTTTTAAGTGATTATACTAAAAATACGATTATATAAAAAATACACCAATTTTAGACCCTATGTTTCCACTGAAAGATCAATCAACAAATATATATTTCTATAATTAATATAGAAATATATACTTAAGTAATATACATAAATTGATTTATAAAATAAAAATGATTTTTTTTTTTAAGTACGCTACAATTATGATATGAAATACGATATACTTATGATATAAGTTGAAATCTTTTATTACATAATATACCTAGCCTGGCCCAAAACCTACCAATATTTTGTTTGCTAAATCTTAAGACAAATTCTCTACACAATTAAAACCAACACTGACATTTAATACAAAGCTATGCAAAGAGTTACAATCCCCTGCATATATTAACAAAATCGTGATACATAAAAATCCTATTTTTATGTCATCGAAAAAATGCATTTTTTAAGATTCATAAAATAAATCAGTAAGAAATGAATTATTAAAAAACTAAGTCAAAAGAAAATGCAAGTCATAAAGAACGTTTTGAGTTCAATCCATAGATTGAGGTGAGGTTATAACTATCCAGTTAGATTTTATTCGAGCATAAAAAAAGAAAGTATTTTAAAATCCCAGTAGTTAAGTTAAATAAAACGAACATTCTAACACTATAACTAAAAAATAGACCAATAAAAATACGGATTATTATTAAAATCGTTACGTTAAAATTCTAATTTTTAAAAAAGTTTTTATTCAACAATTTTTATTTTAATCTTTCCTAAATTCTTTCCTAAATATATATAATATATATTGAATTGACTACTTCAATCTCGACGATTGAATAAAAATAGGTTATTATAATTTAGAACAAGCCGCTATGGTGAAATCGGTAGACACGCTGCTCTTAGGAAGCAGTGCTAGAGCATCTCGGTTCGAGTCCGAGTGGCGGCATGACATATTCTAAAAGAATAAGTCCTATATGGAATTCAATTCCCAATTTTAATTCCTATCCTAAAAATTGGGAATTGAGGAACTTTCCTTTATTTTAATTTTAAATTGTTTATGATATTTTCAACTTTAGAGCATATATTAACTCATATATCCTTTTCGGTCGTTTCAATTGTAATTACAATTCATTTGATAACCTTATTAGTCGATGAAATCGTAGGACTATATGATTCGTCAGAAAAGGGGATGATGACTACTTTTTTCTGTATAACAGGATTATTAATTACTCGTTGGATTTATTTAGGATATTTACCATTAAGTAATTTATATGAATCATTAATCTTTCTTTCATGGAGTTTCTCCATTATTCATATGGTTCCGTATTTTAAAAAGTATAAAAATTATTTAAATTTAAACGCAATAACCACGCCAAGTGCTATTTTTACCCAAGGTTTTGCTACTTCGGGCCTTTTAACTGAAATGCATCAATCCGAAATATTAGTACCAGCTCTCCAATCCCATTGGTTAATGATGCACGTAAGTATGATGGTATTGGGCTATGCAGCTCTTTTATGCGGATCATTATTATCACTAGCTCTTCTAGTCATTACATTTCGAAAATTCCTAAGGATTTTTAGTAAAATCAATAATCTCGTAAATGAGTCGTTTTCCCTGGGCGAGATTCAATACGTGAGAGAAAAAAATAATCTTTTACCAAACACTTTTTTTCTTTCTTCTAGGAATTATTACAGGTTTCAATTGATTCAACAATTGGATCTTTGGAGTTATCGTATTATTAGTCTAGGGTTTATCTTTTTAACCATAGGTATTCTTTCGGGAGCAGTATGGGCTAATGAAGCATGGGGATCATATTGGAATTGGGATCCGAAGGAAACTTGGGCATTTATTACGTGGACCCTATTTTCGATTTATTTACATACTCGAACAAATAAAAATATTGAAAGTGTAAATTCCGCAATTGTAGCCTCGATGGGCTTTTTTATAATTTGGATATGCTATTTTGGGGTTAATTTATTAGGAATAGGGTTGCATAGTTATGGTTCATTTACATTAACATCTAATTGAATTAAAGATAAAGAAAGGACTTGATAAATAGAAAATAAACATAAGACAGCATAAGTGTATAAAATAAAACTTCGTGTAATCCAGGGAGAACCCTTTGATTTGATCCAAAGGGTTCTCCCTGGATTACATACCTGGTTATAATAAACTTCCAATTTATTTTACTCAAACTTAGGAGAAAAAAAAGGACTTATTTTTAAGTGTCGAACAAACACTTTTTAAAATCATATGATTGATTTATGTTTGCTTTTTTGGTTTACTCACAAAAATGATGGATAAAAAGAATTAGATAGAAGAGCTTCGACTTTGTCAACTGATAATGAGAAAACGAAATCTGGATAAATACCAATAGCTATTACGGGTAAAAGAATAGAGATCGAAACAAAAAATTCTCGCGGCCCAGAATCGACAAAATAAGAGTTTGTCGCAGTAAAAAGCTTGTATCCATAGAATATCTGTCGTAACATAGATAATGAATAAATAGGAGTTAATATCATTCCAATTGCCATTACAAAAGTAATTAGTATTTTTGTCATTAAAAGATATTTTTGGCTAGTAAGTATTCCAAAAAATACTATTAATTCTGCAACAAAACCGCTCATGCCCGGTAATGCAAGAGAAGCCATTGATAAGATACTGAAAGTCGTAAATATTTTTGGAATTGTGATAGCCATTCCACCCATTTCATCGAGATAAGCAAGACGTATTCTATCATAACTCGTTCCTGCCAAGAAAAAAAGCGCCGCGCCAATAAATCCATGAGAGATTATTTGTAAAATGGCTCCATTAAGTCCTGTATCGTTTATAGAACCAAGTCCTATAATTATGAAACCCATATGAGATACAGAGGAATAAGCTATTCTTTTTTTTAAATTACGTTGACCAGGAGATGTTGAAGCTGCATAGATTATTTGAATTGTGCCGACTATCATCAACCAAGGAGAAAATATAGAATGTGCGTGAGGTAATAATTCCATATTGATCCGAATCAATCCATACGCTCCCATTTTTAATAAAATTCCAGCTAGAAGCATACAAGTACTGTAATGTGCCTCTCCATGAGTGTCTGGTAACCAGGTATGTAAGGGTATAATCGGCGATTTGACAGCAAAAGCAATAAAAAATCCAATATAGAATAGCATTTCGAGTGCTACAGGATACGATTGATTAGCTGATGTTTCAAAATTTAATGTTGGTTCATTAGAACCAGATAAACAAATACCTAGAATTCCCATTAATAAAAAGGCGGAACTTCCTGCAGTATACAAAATAAATTTTGTAGCTGAATACAAACGTTTCTTTCCTCCCCACATGGCTAGAAGTAGATAAACTGGAATTAATTCTAATTCCCACATGATGAAAAAAAGTAAAAGGTCTTGAGAAGAAAATGGTCCTATTTGACCGCTATACATTGCTAACATCAGGAAATGGAATACTCGGGATTCTCGAGTAATTGGCCGAGCCGCTAAAGTAGCTAAAGTAGTGATAAACCCCGTCAGCAAAATAGGTCCTATCGAAATTCCATCTATTCCCAATCTCCAGGAAAAATCCAAAAAATCGATCCATTTATAATCCTCTGTCAGTTGGATTAATGGATCGTCCAATTGGAAATGATAACCGAATGCATAGGTTGTTAGAAGGAGTTCGATTATACATATACAAAGAGTATACCACCTAATTACCTTATTTCCTCTATGAGGAAGAAAGAAAATTAGGGAACCTGCAAATATTGGCAAAACTACAATTATCGTTAACCAAGGAAAATAATTCGTGGTAAAAACAAGATACACTTGGACCAGAAAAACCCGTGCTCAATATATAATATATTGAGCACGGGTTTTTGTCGGTAAAGGCAAAAAAAATAAAATTGTAGTCGTATTCAAGTAGGTTTTTGGAAAGTATCAATAAGCTAGACCCATACTTCGAGTTGTTTCATGCCACAAATAAACTCGAACACTCAAGAAATCCGTTGGACAGGCAGATTCACATCTTTTACAACCCACACAGTCCTCTGTTCTTGGAGCAGAAGCTATTTGTTTAGCTTTACACCCATCCCAAGGTATCATTTCTAATACATCTGTGGGGCAAGCTCGGACACATTGAGTACACCCTATACACGTAGCATAAATCTTTACTGAATGTGACATTGGATCTATAATCTTTTTTTTTTCTTTTTTAATAATAAATTTTCGATCTAGTAAACTTGTATGTAAATGAATCATATATTTAGATACCAGATGAATCAATGATTTATATTTGCCAGAATTTTGATAATCAATCTACTTCCGGCTCGACTCATGGGAGAGAACTAAGATACTTTGATTTCTTATATTTTCGCAAACATGATCATACATTATGTATAATACATACTAAATTCGAATTTATGAATATTCTAATTTGTATGGTTAATACTACTTATCATTCATATTACTACTGATCATTCATACTACTTATTCAACAAATTCGATTGATTGATACGAGTTGATTTTCTGTTACGATAAATTGACGAAACAATAGCTGGTCCAATGGCTGCTTCAGCGGCTGCAATGGCTATAACAAAAATGGAGAAAATATTTCCTTTTAATTGGCGACTATCAACAAAATCAGAAAATGTTACGAAATTTATATTAACCGCGTTCAGTATAAGTTCAAGACACATAAGAGCTCTAACCATATTTCGGCTGGTGATCAATCCATAGATACCGATAAAAAATAAGTAGGCACTCAAAACAAGTACATGTTCGAGCATCATTGACCAACTCCTTATCAATTTCGATTCATTTCAATATAATATGAACAATAATAGAAAAGATTCAATTGACTATAATATAAAAAAAGTACGGAAGAAATAAATATATTGGTAATAGATCGAATAAAAGAATTTTTATTTTATATTTTAAACATAAACAATTTTAAATTCTAATTGAAGGTAAATAATTGTGATAACACAGAATGGAGTTTATTTTGGATTGCTGTTACCAATTTTATAGATTTATTATTGGCGCGCCACGGTAATTGCACCTATCAAAGCCGCTAAAAGAATTATCGAGATGAATTCAAATGGAAGAAAAAAATCCGTTGATAAATGAATTCCAATTTGTTGACTATTACTTATCAAATCGTGTTCTATAATCTGGTTTAATCTTGTAGTCCAAATAATCCCGTACCATGATATATCCGTAATAGTAGTTATTAGTAAACCAAAAATACTTGTACAAATCAGCAAAGTAAACCCATTCCCAACGGTCCAAAGATTAAAATCTTTGTAATATTCTGAACCATTCATGAACATCACAGCAAATATGATTAAAACATTTATAGCTCCCACGTAAATAAGGAGCTGTGCGGCGGCTACAAAATATGAATTTGATAGAATATATAATAAAGATATAGAAACAAGAACTAATCCCAGCGAAAAGGCAGAATAAATTGGGTTGTTAAGTAATACTACTCCTATACCTCCTAAGATAAGACCTAATCCCAGAAAGACTAAAAGAAAATCATGTATTGGTCCAGGCAAATCCATTATATGTAAAATAAGAGGTAAATAAATCGAAATGTTTTTCATGACCTTATTGAGACCAGACCAGAAAAAATTGTTGATGATTCATAAGAAATTTCTAATTGAATTAAATCCTAAGGGGTGTGAATTAATGTGGGGTACAGTTATTGGACTAATTTCATGTTTTATATGAATAGAGTCTGAATAGAGTAGTTCGAATACGAAACTATACATTTCGAAATAATGTCAGATATAGTAATTAATGATAATGAATTTTCAATCCTTTCAATCCAAATTACGACGTACTTCTTACTAACCAATCAATAGTTGAGGTTTGTAGTTATTGAGACCAAACAAAAGGAAAAAACTCATTTATTTAATGACCCCTAGTAATTCAAGATCTTTTTTTCATCAAGGATTTATTTATTTTTTTATTTGAGGAGAATTCAAAATTGTTCGAATTGTATAATCGTCAATTACTGACATTGGTAAACGACCTAGGGCAATTTGATTATAATTCAATTCGTGACGATCATAAGTAGAAAGTTCATATTCTTCAGTCATTGATAAACAATTTGTTGGACAATACTCAACACAGTTACCACAAAATATACAGATTCCGAAATCAATACTGTAATTAAGTAATCGTTTCTTGCGAATATCAGTTTCCAATTTCCAATCAATGACGGGCAGATCTATAGGGCAGACACGAACACATACTTCACAAGCAATACATTTATCAAATTCAAAATGGATTCGACCGCGGAAACGCTCCGTGGCGATTACCTTTTCATAAGGATATTGAATAGTTATGGGTAAACGATTTACGTGGGATAAGGTAATCATGAAACTCTGACCTATGTACCTTGCAGCTCGTACTGTTTGTTGACCATAATTCATGAACCCGGTTATCATAGGGAACATATTGTGAATATATTATGAATAATTTTATGTTTGTTTATTTCTCTTGTTTGATCCAAGTTGAGAATATAGGATATCATCTTCTTTTACAGTGAAAAGAGTTGGGAAGAAGTTGTTAATAATAGATTACCGAGAGAAATAGGTAAAAGAAATCTCCATCCAAGATTCAATAGCTGGTCCATTCTTAGCCTAGGTAAAGTCCATCTTGTTGTGATAGGAATGAACAAGAACAAATAAGTTTTAGCTAATGTAATAAACATACTAATTGTCGGTTCAAAAACACCATATGTTTTATTTATTTCAAAAGAATCAAAAACAAATATGTACGGAATAGAGATATTCCAACCGCCCAAGTAAAGAACTGTTACAAATAATGAAGAAACTAATAGGTTTAGATAGGAAGCAACGTAAAATAAACCAAATTTGATACCCGAGTATTCGGTTTGATAACCTGCTACTAATTCTTCTTCTGCTTCTGGTAAATCAAAAGGTAATCTTTCACATTCTGCTAGGGAAGAAATTAGAAAAATAATAAACCCTATAGGTTGACGCCACAAATTCCATCCCCAAAAACCATATTTTGATTGTGCCTCAACTATATCAACTGTACTTGAACTATTAGATAATCATAGTCGGTGATACCATCACTGTTACCATCGCTAGTCCAGAACCGTACATGAGATTTTCACCGCATACGGCTCCTTGAGGACCATAAATAAATCTAGGGATCAGGTCAATATTATTTTATCTTGATATGTTTATACGATGGATAAGGTAAAAATTTATTGTACGATCCCGAATTAGACCAATTTAATTCTGTCTGTTCTGCTTTCATTATTATATATGTATAATAATATAATAATGAAAAATAGAAAAATCAAAGTACTTCTGAATTGATCTCATCCTTTATTTAATGATTTCAATAATAATTTCAATTTTTCTTTGTTGAGTAATAACTTATTTCTTCAATGAAATACTCCTTCTAACTTATAAAAATTGAAATAACTCGTCCTTTTCACTTATGAAAAAGAATTATACATTAATTTAGAAGTTATGATATGAATTCTATCTATATCTATATAAATATGGATATAGAAAGGAAAGGATAAAAGTATAAAGAAAGAATAAAAAAAATCTTTTTTTCGTTTCTATTCTTCTTTCTGTTTCTGGAAAAAGGAGACTTACAAAATAAAAAAGAAATCAATAAAGGATTATTTCGTTTCCAATAGTCATTTATTTAATCGACGAATAGGAGCATACTCTGGATCGGAATCATCGGGAGTACTGCCTGATCATTTCTACCAACATAAAGCCTCAATTAATATTCTTTGTATATTATGCAGAAATATTCTTTTACATAATTTTCATTACTAATCCTTTGTGTATCTTGGTGTTTCTAACCATCCACTCGTTTTTGTTCAATCATCCGTTAAGGTAATACATGTATGAGAATACATACAAAGGATAGTGAAAACTCACTATGGTTGATCTTTTGAACCCGCTTCAAGTCAGGATGACGAATCACCCAATCTTGGGGCAACCGCTTTCTTATGCTTATGTTTATTTCCGCTCAACTCTCTAACTCTTATACATAGAAAATGAGACTCACTTTTTTTACTGCGAATTTATATTTATATAATATATATATTATATAAGCTGTTTTCTTTCACTCATATAACTATCTGATTTAGTTCATCCATCTGAATAATGAATAAAAAATGAAGATATTTACTCAAATTATTCCGCCTTTTTTCCTAGAAAGGAAGGAATAGAGACCACTTTATATCTTAACGAATCGCACGTAGAGATATTGATAATACACATAAAGTTAATGGTATTTCATAACTAATCGATTGAGCAGCAGCTCGTAGACCACCTAAAAAAGAATATTTATTATTTGAACCGTATCCTGACATAAGAAGGCCGATGGGAGCGATACTTGAAATGGCAATCCATAAAAAAACACCGATATTGAGATCCACTAAAACAAGGTGAGAACTAAAAGGAACTACTGAATAGCTTACTAAAATGGATATAACCGCAATGGACGGTCCGATACTGAATAAAAGAGTTTCTCCTCTAGCTGGAAAAATATTTTCTTTGAAAAGTAGCTTTGACCCATCTGCTAAAGCTTGAAGAACTCCCAAAGGTCCGGCGTATTCAGGTCCAATACGTTGCTGTATCCCTGCGGATATCTCTCTTTCTAACCATACAATTACTAGTACACCTATTGTGATTCCCAATACAGGAGTAAAAATAGGAATAAGGGTCCATATAATTCCATAGGTCTCTTTTAAAAATTCGAATCTAGAAAAAGAATTAATATCTTGTACTTCTGGTGTATCAATTATCATTTTAACGATCAACTTCTCCCATAATGATATCTATGCTACCTAATATTGTCATAATATCAGCCAATTTCATTCTTTTAACTAACTGAGGAAGAATTTGCAAATTGATAAAACCCGGCGGACGAATTTTCCATCTCCAAGGAAAACCACTCAGATCTCCTATCAAAAAGATTCCCAATTCTCCCTTTGGGGCTTCAACTCTCACATAGAGTTCTTGTTTCGGCAATTCAAATGTAGGAGAAGGTTTTTTACTAATAAATCGATAGTCAAAATCATTCCATTCTGGATTCCTTTCTCTATCAAAGTATCGGATTTCTAAATTCTCATATGGCCCCCCCGGAATTCCTTCTAGAGCTTGTTGAATAATTTTTATGGATTCTGTCATTTCACCAATTCGGACTAGATAACGAGCTAATGAATCTCCTTCGTTTTGCCACTGTACTTCCCAATCAAATTCGTCGTAACATTCATAACGATCAACTTTACGAAGATCCCATTGTATTCCAGAAGCTCGTAACATTGGTCCTGATAAACCCCAATTTATTACTTCCTCTCTACCAATAATGCCTACTCCTTCAACTCGTTCTAAAAAAATAGGATTTCGGGTAATAAGTTTTTGATATTCAGTAACTCCTATTAAAAAATAATCGCAAAAATCTAAACATTTATCTATCCAGCCGTGAGGTAAATCAGCCGCTACTCCTCCGATACGAAAATAATTATGCATCATTCTCATACCGGTGGCATCTTCAAATAGATCATATACTAATTCTCTTTCTCTAAAAATATAGAAGAAAGGAGTCTGTGCCCCAATATCTGCCATAAAAGGACCAAGCCACAACAGATGAGAAGCTATACGACTCAACTCCAACATAATTGCTCTTATATAGCTGGCTCTTTTAGGCACTTGGATATTTCCCAACAACTCCGGTCCATTTACCGTTATTGCTTCTGTGAACATAGTAGCTAAATAATCCCAACGTGTTACATAAGGCAGATATTGTATAATTGTTCGGTTTTCCGCAATTTTTTCCATTCCTCGGTGTAAATAGCCTAATATTGGTTCACAGTCAATAACATCTTCACCATCGAGAGTAACAATGAGGCGAAGAACACCATGCATTGATGGGTGGTGGGGACCCATATTTACTATCATGAGGTCTTTTCTTGTAGCTGGTATATTCATAAGGTTCTCTTTTTCCTAGATTCATTCTTTCATAAATTACTGAAAAGCGAAAATAAGTTCATTAAAATAAAAGTCAAGATCTAATAAATCAAATAATTCAATAATTCAAAAAGCCTCTTCAAATTAAAATTAACGTGTTTTTGATTCCCGAATATCTAACTGATTAATTAATTCTTTATAACGTATTCTATTTTTCTTTGACAAATAAGACAGCATCCTTTGGCGTTTTCCCAAAATTTTACGGAGGCCTCTCTGAGATAAATAGTCTTTTCTGTGCAATTCCAAATGGGAAGAAAGTTTGAGTATCCTATTACTGAGGCTTAGTATTTGAAATGCAACAGACCCCCTGTTTTCTTCTTTTTCTTCGTTTGAAATAACCGAAATGAATGATTTTTTTACCATAAAATGAAATCTTCCCCCCCCCCTCCCCGCCGGCCTTTATTGCTATTGCTAGATATTTTTATTGATCAATAATAATAATAATAATTATACTCATTTTTTTTTTTGGCATAGACAATACAATAATCTTAATTTTGTTAATAATTCCCAATTTTAAAATTGGATTCGAGTAGGTAAATAAAAAAAAAGATAGTTGTCTGCACTCACAAAAGATAAAAAATTATACCTAAAATTTAACAATAAACTAAGAAGATTTTTGTATCATTTCTAGATATTGATATGTCATTGAATTATTATCATGTATTATAATGGAATGTAAAACAATACATGTGTGCATCTTTTTGTCTTCATATACGCAATAAAGTACGGTAAATAAAATCAATCCCTATTTCACTTTTTTCCAGTACACGGCTCAGTTCATTTTTAAATTGCGGATACATATGTACCCTTACCATACTGAAACGACTGCCATTATTGGTATCAAACCAATAGCGATTCATACAAGCGAAATCTTCTAATCGATAATTAGGCCAAAGAAAGAACTTTAATTTAATTAGTGTATTTTTATTTATTTTGCTTTTATTCAAAACTAGACTCCTTACCTTATTTTCATTACAAAAAAATGCATTGCTAGGCATACCATTTCTATTCCTAGAATTGAAACAAATTAGAATTCTCAATTCTTTACGATGTCTAGGGGATAAAATACTTTCAGGAACAAACAAATCATAATGATTTTTGTCTCTATTTTCAGTCATCTTTTGATGTTTTGAAATGAATTCATCAGAATTCTTCGTATCAACAAGGCCTTTTTTGCGATACCTTTGATTAATTGTGTGCTTACTCTTATGAACCAACGAGATACCTAGAGTTTGATACATAATAAATTGTCCTTCATTTTTTATAGACAGACGAACTGGTTCGATAAGTAATATTCCCCTTTTAATCAATTCTGTAAGAGTGAAATTTTTCTGAATCATTATAAGATCCAGATTTATTTCTCCCCTTTGAATAGAGGCTATAGTAATTTCTCTTAGGTTTATCGGTCTAAGCAGGGAACAATATATTTTGATGTTATCGATCATTTTTTTATTTAAAGAATCATCCCATCTCAATTGAAAAAGCAAATATCTTTTTAGTAAGAAATAAAACTCCGCTTCCATGTTGGTCCTGGATTGTTTTTTATTTTTTTTAATCTTTGATACTACATAATTTTCTTCAATATCTTTTTCTTGGTTTGAGAGAGTTGATTCAAAATCTGTTTTGATTGTGCATTCTTTTTCTCCTTGATTTTGATTTTTTTTTTCATTTGAAAATATTGATAAAAAAATATCTCGTTTTTTCTTTCCTGTCGTTTTTTTATTTTCACTGGCATTTTCATTTACATTAAAATTTAAAAGTAGAAATTTGATTGGTATGTACCATGGTTTAATCTTATACGAAGTATAAAGTATCAAAAATTCTGGGAAAAACCAAAGTTCGAGATTCGATATGGGACAACTTAGTATTTCTTCATTCATTCTCATCCAATCAAAAAGTTTTTTTTTTTGATTGGATGGGTTCATTTCTTGATTTTGATGAATCGTGGGATAAAAAAGACCTTTCTTGTCGATTTTATCAATTATTTGATAATTATTAGCCCTAGTCTTAGTATATTTATTACTGTTGGTGTCACTATCCATATTGATCCAGGCCCTAATATCCATCTTTTTTCTAAGACAAAAATTGAGAATTATCCAATCAAAATCTTTTCTATCCGAATTAGTCTTTCTTTTTTTTCTATTTATAATATTATCTTCTACTAGATAATTATTGACAGGGATACCTACTAGCATATTAAAGATTTTTCGTTTATGTTCGTTGTAATTATAAAAAACCGCTTGGTTATGATTTACTTGTAATGGTAATCTATAAATAGACGAGTTTTTCTTATCTTCATAATTAATAAAATTATATGATAAAAGATCATATCTATATTGTTTTTTAACATTTTTTTTTTCGGATTTAAAGTTAATTAATGGGTTTTCTTCATATGAATCCCATTTGTTTAAATGGTTATTTTGAGGTATAGAGTGTTGATTTATGCTATTTCTACTTTTTTTTTTTTGTGGTACTAATCTAGACTGAGATAAATTATTTTGATAATAACCCTTTAACCAATTTTTCCATTGATTTATTTCAGAATTGGGGGGGTTCTTATGTCTCAATTCGAAATGAAATATTTTTTGTGTTCCAAGGAAATAATCTTTTATTTCATTCTTAAGAAAAAGAGATGCTCCATTATATTGAAAGACAGATCTTAATCTTAACTTATATAAATTCAAAAAGTTAAAAACCGGGCTTTGTGATAATTTGTAAAAGACATATGCTTGTGACAAATAAGATAAGTCACAAAAAGTTTGTAAGTTCTTATTATTAATATTAGAATTAGAAAGTGACTCTTTTATAGTCGAAATAAACTGCGTTCTATTTTGATTTGTTTTATCAATTTTCTCTTGATTTATTTCATTATTGTAAATATAGTTATTATAGGAATTATAGGAGCTATATTTATTAAAATATTTTTTTCTTGATTCAAAAAAATAAAAAAAAAGTTGTCCATTTATTCTAGGAATATTACTGATAAATAAAAAGATATTTATATATATTCTTTCAATGAAAAATCTTATAAAATAATTTGATTTACGTATTAGTCTAATATTTCTTCTTTTTAATAGCCGCAAAATCTTTTTTGGTGATTCCACTCTTTTATCATCATAACTCATTTTGTTAGAACTAATATTTATATGTGGACTTATAAATCCTTTTTTGTTGTCTTTTGAAATTTTTTGTATTTGATTTATAATTGTGTTTGTTCTATCAGTTAAATCTTGTATTTTTTTTTTTGTTAATGAAAAAGTTGTCCAATTTGTAGATTGAATGTTAATGGACGGTTCATGAATTATTTCATTATCGATTATCAATCTTTTTTCTTTTTTGCTTTCACTCAATTCATATAGTTCTATTTCTCTTAATCCAACTAGTAGAATTGGGTTCATTTTTGAGAGTTCTTTTATTATTTTTTTTATAAATAGAATATTTGTAATAACCCATTTTCTTCTTTCTTTTGAGACATTTATAAATAATTTTGTTCTTTCTTTTAAAATTATTAGAATTCTAAAACACTTCTTTTTTAATTTTATAAGTTTTTTTTTGAGTTCTTTAAAAATAGGTTCAAAAAATGAAAGTTGTTTTCTGGGAGAACCAAAAGGAAGTTCAGTTTCCATTCCCCAAACTGTTAAAAAACAAAAATCATTTTGTTGTTCTTTTTTTTTCATTAGATCGTTATAATTGTTTCGTAGTTTTTGTAGCTTAAGCTTAGATTTGTGCCAAGGTTTCAGACGAAAAGGAAATAGGATCTTTATTTGAATACCGTCTATTAACCAGTTTTTTGGAAATTCTTTTTCTGCTAATTGAACACCATTATAGGTGCAGTTAACATGCACTTCTCTCTTCCAATCCTTTAAATCCTCCGACCATTCAGGAAATTGAAATAATAATATACGACCAATATTTTTAACTATTATCAATGAGGGTAATATAATATATTTTCTCAGAATTGATTGGGTTACTAACACAAAACCTCTTATTACTTGAGCAAATACAATGCTATCCCAGGTTTCCGCTATTTCTATACGTGCATTTTCTCTTCTTTTTTCTTTTTTAGTACTTTCTTTTTCTTTTTTCTCTTTATAATCATAGTCTGAAATTTGTAATTCTGACTTTTTCCATAGCCAATTTTTAAATTTTTTTTTTATCGACTCCGAAAAATCAAAAGAAAAATAAACGTCTTTGTCGATTCTGTCCAAAAAAGGAAGGGAATGTACATTTGCTTGAAAGGTTTTCCAAATAACTGTTTTACGCCTTTGAGCTCGCATTGAGCCTTTGATTATGTCTCGACGAAAATCCGATTGTTGTGAATAACGTATCAAAGCAATGTTGTCTGTTTCATCATTATTATTAGTATCTTGGGAATTACTATAACCATTGGTTTTTTCGATGTCATGATTAAAAATCACTACACGTTTGCGTTTTCTTGAACGAATCTGAGAATCCCTTCCCAAAGCTTCTTTATTTTCTCCCGCCTCTTGTTCCAAATCGTTGATTAATTTGTATGACCATTGCGGAACTTTTTTTTTGATTTCTTTTACCCCAATAGCTTGGTTTCTAATTGCTTTATTGTTAGGATCAGTTAGAAATCTTTCAAATAGAAATCTTATTTTTTTTTCTCGCACTTCTAAATCTAAATTGATTTTTATTTGTTTCTGTTCAGGAAGTAAATAAAATTCTTTAAAATTTAAACGTGAGGTTGGTTTTCCATTAAATTCATTGATTAAGTTCAAGAAAAAATTCATTTCTCTTGATAATAATTTTTTATCAATTATATCAAATGGTTTTTTTTTTTCTTCAAATTCTAAATAATTAATAATAAGAAAGAGACCGTGGATTTTATTTACCCAACCTCTTTGTCTTTGTATGTAATTTTGTATGGAAATTTTATCTTTGATTGAAAGTGAAAACCTTTTTTTAATTTGTCCACGGTATGCTCCATTCAAGAAAGGATCATATACCTCAGGTAAGTATTTTTTTTTCGGATTATTATGACCCAATCTAGTTCTTTTTTCTAGTACATCCAAAATAAGGGATTTACTATATAGAGATAGAGTTTTGTCAAGAGTCTTGACTATATTTATAAATTTATTGTTTAGGTTTTTTCTTTTTTGTTCATTAGTATAACCCCAATTATTATATAATTCGTCAGAGTAGAATTTATCTGTTAGGAACAGAGACATCTTTCTTTGTATCATTTCGAAAAAGGTTGACAAACTGGGTGGATACGTAAAAGATATTCTTTTTTTTCCATCGCTTTGGCATGTATGAAAAAAATATTGTGACATCTCATTTTTTACAGCATTTTCAAATCGATTCTTTTTGATATAACGAAATGGGCGATTCCATCGTTTATAGTCGAAAAGAATAGTCACAAGAGGTTTTTCAAACCAGAGGAGCTTTTTTTTTTCTTTAAATATTTCTAACTTCGAATTTTCTTGATTCCGATCCATATCCAGATAATCAGTTTCATAAACGGGTCTATTTTTATATCGTGTCTCTTTAAAGTGGAATTCATCTTTTTTTTTTTCCTTTCCATTCACTCGTATCTCTTCCGTTTCATCGATTTTTTCCGGATCCTCCTTTTCTTCCGAAAAAAGGGAAGGAGAAGGATCTTCTTCGGTGGATCCCTCTTGTTCCTGTTTAGTCCCTTTCGTTTCTGAAGTTTTTTCTACATCTCTTTCTTCCGTTTCTTTCAGTTTCTTAGTAAGAATGGGTGACGGTATTCTGCCTAAATAGTAGACACAGGTAATAA